TTATAATTTTTACTTTTTATAAAAAAGAATTTTTATAGGTATATTTTTTATGAAAATGTAATATTTTTTGTATAAAAATTATAATTAGTATGGAAAGACTATTAAGAGTAAAAAGAGGGTTTAATTTAAAATTAAAGAAATTATTTTTTATATAAATATTTAATTAAATTATAATTAAATATATAATATATTTAAATATAATTTTTATATTTAAACTATTTGGAAAATTGAAGAGAAAAAATAAAATAATTCTTGATTTTAATATAAGTAATTTTATAATATATATACATATATTTAACAATAAATACTTTATATATTAATCTATCTCCTATTAATAATTAATTAATATATATATTAAATTTTTATATAAGAGAAACACTATTATAATTATCTAATTATAGATTTATAATAATAATTTAAATTTTTATTAATAAATATAATTATTTATATAAAAAAAAAAACTACTAAAAATTTTAATGTTTATTTAAATTTTAGTTAGTTTAAATAATATTAAATTATTTAAATTTATTTTGTTATTATTAAAACTTATTTAAATTATATGTTTATTTAAAAATTATTTTTAATAAATAAAATTATTATTGTATTGTTATAAACTTATAATTTATTTTTAAACTTTTATATAAATAGGGCAATTTATATGATTATTAAAATCTAATTGACTTACATTGAAATTTAATTTTAATGTGGATCAATTAAGTCTTAAAAATTATATAAATAAGGGCAATTTATATAATTTTTAAGACTTAATTGATCCAAATTAAAATTAAATTTCAATGTGGGTCAATTAGATTTTTTATTAATGTAAGGTAGGGAATTATTGTTTATTTACATGTTTATATTATTTTTAATTTATAAAAAGTTTTATTCTAGCTTGAGAATTAAGTATAATTTTTATTTATATATGAATTTTAGTGTGAAAGTTTAATAATTTTAAATAGATTTTTAACGAAGTTATTAGTAGTAAATAGTTTTAATAATTAAGGAAACTTAGAATTAGAAATAATTAAGTAATATTAACAAAATTTGTGCCAGCAGTTGCGGTTACTCAAATAATATAATTTAATTTAGTTAGTTTCAATAAATTTTAATATTAAGAATTTTAATTCAGGATTTATTAGGTGAAATTTTAAATTTTATAAAAAATTTATTAAAGTTAATGATTTTGGAAAATTTTATTTTTAAACTAGGATTAGATACCCTATTATTTTAAACGTAAAAGTGTGACTAGATTAGTATTAGTTATGTTCTTGAAAATTAAAGAATTTGGCGGTATTTTAGTCTATTCAGAGGAATCTGTTCTGTAATTGATGTCCCACGATTAAATTTACTTATTTTAATTAATTTGTATATCGTCGTAGTTTGAATATTTTTTTAGAATTTTAATATTCAAGATTTAATGTTTTAAAAGAAATCAGATCAAGGTGCAGTTTATAAATAAGGAGAAATGGATTACAATAAAAGTATTTAGATGAATAATTTTTTTAAAAAATTTTTGAAATTGGATTTGAGAGTAATTTTTTTTATATAATAAGAATGATTTAAGCTCTAAAATATGTACATATCGCCCGTCGCTTTCATTATAAAGTGAAATAAGTCGTAACATAGTAGGCCTACTGGAATGTGGGCCTAGAAAGACAAGTTAGAACCTGAATAGGTATTTTATTTACATTAAAAAAATGATTGTTTAAATCAATTTGACTTGATATTTATTTAATTATTAAATTTGAAATTTTAATTTATATTAATAAAAGTATTTAAATTTTTAGTATTTTAATAGGAAAAATTTATTTAATTATAGAGAATATGTATTGTGAAAGAATTTCAATTAAATTTTTAGAAGAAAAATTAAGTTTTTGTACCTTGTGTATCAGGGTTGATTAATTAATATTAATAAATTTTTATATTCTCGATTTTAAAAGAGCTAAGAATTTATATTTTTTATTGTAAAATAAATATTAAAAATAATTTTTTAGTAATGAAATGTTATTCGTTTTTAAATGTATCTAGTTTTTCTAGAAATAAATTAAATTTGTTTTTAAAATTTTATGTAAATTTTTATTTATTTATTTAAATTTTAAAGATTAAAGTTTTGGGGATAAGCTTGAAATTTGATTGTTATAAGTATTTTAAGTTTATTTAAATGTAGGATTAGAATTTTTTATCATTAATAAAATGTTATAGTTAATAAATGTTTAAATTTAATTTATATTTATTTTAAGTTTTTTATAGAAATTTTTATTTTAATTTTTAATGTTAGGTAATAATGATTAAATTAGTATAGAATTTTTATTTATTTATAAGAGTTAAATTTTAGATTAAGTAAAGGAATTAGACAAAAATATTTTTCACCTGTTTATTAAAAACATGTCTTTTTGATAATAATATAAAGTCTGACCTGCCCACTGAGGAGTTAAATGGCTGCGGTAATTTGACCGTACAAAGGTAGCATAATCATTAGTTTTTTAATTGAAAGCTGGAATGAAAGGTTTGATGAGAAAATAATTGTCTCTGTTTAAATTTTTAGAATTTTATTTTTAAATAAAAAAGTTTAAATAATAATAAAAGACGAGAAGACCCTATAGAGTTTTATAGAATTTTAAATTTGTTTTTTTTTGTATTAATAATTTTTATTTAAAGTTTTATTTGGTTGGGGTGATTGAAAAATTTAATTAACTTTTTTTGGTTTTATACATTGATTTATGATTTTTTGATCCAATATTTTTGATTAGAAGAAAAAATTACCTTAGGGATAACAGCGTAATTTTCTTTAAGAGTTCATATTAAAAGGAAAGATTGCGACCTCGATGTTGGATTAAATTTTATTATGGGTGTAGAAGCTCAATAATTAGGTCTGTTCGACCTTTAAAAATTTACATGATCTGAGTTTAAACCGGCGTGAGCCAGGTTGGTTTCTATCTTTATTTAGATAAAATATTTTAGTACGAAAGGACCAAATATTTAATTAATGAATTTTGAATTTGAATATTAGTGTTATTTTGGCAGAGTAGTGCGTTGGATTTAGAATCTTTTTATGTAAAAATTTACAAATAATACTTGATAGTTAAAGATTTATTTTTGGTTATTATTTCAGTGATTATTTTAATTTTAATAGTTTTAGTAGGAGTGGCTTTTTTGACTTTATTAGAACGTAAGGTTTTAGGTTATGTTCAGATTCGTAAAGGACCAAATAAGGTTGGTTTTTTAGGTTTAATACAGCCTTTTAGCGATGCTATTAAGTTATTCAGAAAAGAGCAAACATATCCTTATATATCAAATTTTATTTTATACTATTTTTCTCCCGTAGTAAATTTATTTTTGGCGTTATTTTTATGAATGTGTATACCTTTTGTTTCTTTAACTTTAAGTTTTAATTTTTCGGTTTTGTTTTTTTTATGTTTATCTAGATTGGGTGTTTATACTATTATATTGGCAGGTTGATCTTCTAATTCTAATTATTCAATATTAGGTTGTTTACGTTCTGTTGCTCAGTCAATTTCTTACGAGGTAAGTTTATCTTTAATTATAATATCTTTTTTAATTTTGATTTTTTCATTAAATTTACTTGATTTAATAAAATTTCAAGAATATATTTGATTTATTTTTTTGTTGTTTCCTCTTGGTTTAATATGATTAGTTTCTTGTTTAGCAGAAACTAATCGAACTCCTTTTGACTTTGCTGAAGGGGAGTCAGAATTAGTATCTGGCTTTAATGTTGAATATAGAAGAGGGGGTTTTGCTATAATTTTTTTGGCTGAATATGCTAGTATTTTATTTATGAGAATAATATGTTGTTTAATATTTTTGGGGGGGGATATTATTTCTTTTATTTTTTTTTTAAAAATTATTATATTAGGATTTTTTTGAATTTGAGTTCGTGGAACTCTTCCTCGGTTTCGTTATGATAAGTTAATATATTTAGCTTGAAAATGTTATTTGCCTGTATCATTAAATTTTTTATTGATATTTTTTGGTTTAAAATTGTTTATTTTTTTTTCTTTGATTTAGTTAATAAATTTTAGTATAAGTTAATAGAAAATTTTATTTCTTTTTTATACTTTCAAGGCATATACTTATACAAGTTCATTAACTAGAAAATTAGATTATCTCATATTTTATAGATACGGGGATTAATAATATAATATGAGAAATATAAAATTGTGAGAATTTGTCCAATGATAATATAAGGATCTTCAACGGGCCGGGCTCCAATTCATGTTAATAGAATTATTATTGAAAATATTATTCAAAATAAAAATTTGTTAATAGGATAAAATTGATTGCTTTGAAATTTTTTAGGGGATATAAAAGGTAAAAAATAAAGAATGGCAATTGATATTACTAAGGCAATTACTCCCCCTAATTTATTGGGGATTGATCGTAAAATAGCATAGGCAAAAAGGAAGTATCATTCAGGTTGAATGTGAATAGGGGTCACTAAGGGGTTAGCGGGGGTAAAATTGTCTGGGTCAGATAATAAGTATGGATTTCTGAGGTTTAAAATGGACAATATTATTATTATGATAAGAAATCCTACAATATCTTTAAATGAGAAGTAAGGATGAAAGGTTAATTTATCAATATTTCTATTTGTTCCTAAAGGGTTGTTTGATCCAGTTTGGTGTAAGAATAGTAAATGAATTATTGTTAAGGCTATGATAATAAAGGGGAATAAGAAATGAAAAGTGAAAAATCGTGTTAAAGTAGCGTTGTCAATAGCAAATCCACCTCAAATTCATTGAACAATAGTTGTTCCTAGGTAAGGAATTGCTGAGACTAAATTTGTAATAACTGTTGCCCCTCAAAATGATATTTGCCCTCACGGTAAAACGTAACCTAGAAAGGCAGTTCCTATAACAATAAAGAAGATTGTGACTCCAATTAATCAGGTGTGTATTAGGTAATATGATCTATAATAAATTCCTCGCCCAATGTGAATGTAGATACAAATAAAAAAAAATGAGGCTCCGTTAGTGTGGAGAGTTCGGATTAACCATCCATAATTAACGTCTCGGCAAATATGAGCTACTCTTTTAAATGCTAAGTCAATATCAGGGCAATAATGTATTGCTAGAAATAGGCCTGTAATTGTTTGAATAATTAGACATAGTCCTAATAAAGATCCAAAGTTTCACATTGTTCTGATATTAGAGGGTGTAGGTAAATCAATTAATGAATTATTTATAATTTTAAATATAGGATTTTTTTTTCGGAGGGGTATTGTCATTAAAATTTTTGACGTAATGGTCCGTATCTGATGTTAGTGATTTTTACAATAGCAATTAAAGTGATAAATAAATAAATAATAATTATTAAATAAATTATTATTGAAGGTATATATATATATTTATTTATTGAAAGTTGATATATTGATGATTTATTTTGTCTAATAAAGTTTTCGTTAAAATATTTGATGTTATTATTTATGAGTAAAGTTAAAGGTAAAATTAAAAATGATATTAAGAATAAGTATGTCAGATTTAATGAAAATTTAAATTTTTCGTTTGATGCAATTCTGGTTATGTATATAAATAGAACTAATATTCCTCCAATTATAATTAAGAATAAAATATAAGAATATCAAAAATTTAATCTTATTATTCCAGTAATAAATATAGTTAAAATAGTTTGAATTAATAGAATTAGGCCGAATGAAAGAGGATGATTTATAAATAAAAATATAAGGGATATAATTCATATTATTATAGTTAAAGTGTTTATGATACAGAGATTAGTTTAAAGAAAATATTAATTTTGGAGATTAAGGATAGAAGTTTATTCTATCTCTGATGTTTTAAAAGCGGAACTTATTTTTAGTTTACAAGACTAATATTTTATATAAATTATTAAAACTTAATACTAATGTTAATATTATTAAGGTTTTTATTTGTCAGAGGATTAATTGTTTTTTCTTCAAAACGTAAGCACTTATTGTTAATATTATTGAGTTTAGAATTTTTGGTTTTGGTTTTGTTTATTAATTTATATTATTTTTTGGTTTGTATAAATTATGAGTGTTTTTTTAGAATAATTTTTTTAACTATAAGAGTTTGTGAGGGTTCGTTGGGTTTATCGGTTATGGTTTCAATAATTCGAACTTATGGTAATGATTATATTATAACTTTTACTTCTTTATGATAAAATTTATTTTGTTTTTAATTTTTATAATACCTTTATGTTTTTTGGGTAATTTCTGATTAAGTCAATTTTTATTTTTTGTTTTGAGGTTATTATTTTTTATGAATTTTAGTTTTAATTATTTATCTATAAATATTTCTTATTATTTGGGGGTGGATTTATTATCTTTTAGTTTAATTTTATTAAGATTTTGAATTTGTTCTTTAATAATTTTGGCTAGAGAAATAATTTTAAAAAAAAATAATTATTTTGAATTGTTTTTAATAGTAATATTATTTTTAATACTTAGATTGTATTTAACTTTTAGATCATTAAATTTATTTGTTTTTTATTTATTTTTTGAAATGAGATTAATTCCTACATTAATTTTGATTATTGGCTGGGGGTATCAGCCTGAACGAATTGAGGCTGGGGTATACTTGATGTTTTATACATTATTAGTTTCTTTACCTATAATAATTACAATTTTTTTTTGTTATGAGATTTTTTATTCATTAGATTTTTATTTTTTAGGAAATCTTAATAACTTAATGATTTATTTTTGTATAAATTTTGTTTTTTTTATTAAGTTGCCTATGTTTTTTTTGCATTTATGACTGCCTAAAGCTCATGTTGAGGCCCCTGTAGCAGGGTCTATGATTCTGGCCGGGATTATATTAAAATTAGGAGGTTATGGATTAATACGTTTAATGAAAATGTTTGTTGAAATTGGCTTGAAAGTTAATGTTATCTTTATTGTTATTTCTTTGATTGGGGGAGTTTATGTTTCTTTAATTTGTATTCGTCAAAGTGATATAAAGTCTTTAATTGCATATTCTTCTGTATCTCATATGGGATTAGTTTTAGGTGGAATTATATCTATAAATTTATGGGGAATATGCGGGGGCTTAGTTATGATATTAGCACATGGGTTATGTTCTTCAGGTTTGTTTTGTCTAGCAAATATTTCGTATGAGCGTGTAGGAAGGCGTAGCTTGTATTTAAATAAGGGCTTACTAAATATTATGCCTAACATAAGTATATATTGGTTTTTATTTAGATGTTGTAATATGGCAGCTCCCCCTTCTTTAAATTTAATAGGAGAAATTATATTAATTAATAGATTAGTTGGATTTAATTTTATAAGGGTTTTTATATTAAGGTTAATAACTTTTTTTAGAGCTGTTTATTCGTTGTATTTATATTCTTATTCTCAGCATGGTCTATTTTATTCTGGATTGTATTCTTTTTATAGGGGGGTTATTCGTGAATATTTGCTTTTATTTTTACATTTATTTCCTTTAGTTACATTGATTTTGAAATCTGAATATTTTTCACTTTGGATTTATTCAAATAGTTTAATTAAAATATTAATTTGTGGAATTAATGATATGGAAATTTCATTTTGAATAATTGAGATAATTTGTTTAATTTATTATGTTATTTTTTTATTTTTTTCGATTTTATTTTTTTTCTCTAGAATTTATTTTATAGTTTTGGATTATACTATAATTGTTGAATTTAATTTGTTTTTTTTAAATTCTTTATCTTTTGTTATGTCAATTTTAATTGATTGAATATCATTATTGTTTATAAGATTTGTTTTATTTATTTCTTGTATAGTAATTTTTTACAGAAGAGATTATATGCATGGGGATTTATTTATTAATCGTTTTATTTTATTGGTTGTTATATTTGTTGTTTCAATAGTTTTACTTATTATTAGTCCTAATTTAATTTCTATCTTATTAGGTTGGGATGGGTTAGGATTAGTCTCTTATTGTTTAGTAATTTACTATCAAAACGTGAAATCTTACAATGCGGGGATATTAACGGCTTTATCTAATCGTGTTGGTGATGCGGCTTTATTAATTTCTATTGCCTGAATATTAAATTTCGGGAGATGAAATTATGTTATGTACTTAGAGTTTATAAAAGATGATTTTATTATAAAAGTTATTGGATTTTTAGTAGTTTTAGCTGCTATCACTAAAAGCGCCCAAATTCCATTTTCTGCCTGACTCCCTGCTGCTATAGCGGCCCCAACTCCGGTTTCTTCATTGGTTCATTCTTCTACTTTAGTAACAGCGGGTGTTTATTTGTTAATTCGTTTTAATTTTTGTTTTTCTGAATTTTTAATGTTAATTTTGTTACTATTAGGTTGTTTGACTATGTTTATGTCTGGATTGGGGGCTAATTTTGAATTTGATTTAAAAAAAATTATTGCTCTATCAACTCTTAGTCAGCTGGGATTAATAATAAGAATTTTGGCTTTAGGTGAATATTATTTAGCTTTTTTTCATTTATTGACTCATGCTTTATTTAAGGCTTTGTTATTTATATGTGCAGGCAATATGATTCATAATATAAACAGCTGTCAAGATATTCGTTATATGGGCAGTTTAATTTATTATTTGCCTCTAACTTGTACTTTTTTTAATATTAGAAATTTTGCTTTATGTGGATTGCCCTTTTTATCAGGATTTTATTCTAAGGATTTGATTGTAGAAGTTATATCTATACATTATTTAAATTTTTTTATTTATTTAATTTTTTATGTTTCAATTGGTTTAACAGTATGTTATAGAATTCGTTTGGCTTATTATTCTTTATTTGGTGAATTAAATTTTTTTAGGTTAAATTTAATTAGTGAATCAAGGTTGTTAATATTAAAAGGTATAAGGGGATTAATTATATGGGTAATTTTTATAGGAAGAGTGTTAATGTGAACAATATTTTCTACTCCTTATTTTATTTGTTTATCTTTTTTTATGAAAATAGTAACTTTACTGATAATTTTAATAGGGTTGTTTTTGGGGTTAGAAATGTCTAAATTTAATTTATTATATTTGTTGAAATCATTAAAATTTTATCAATTAAGATTATTTTTTTCTTCAATGTGAAATTTACCTTATTTATCAACTTTAGGTGTTAATTTTTACCCGATTATGTTGGGAAATAATTATTCTATGTTTGATCAAGGTTGGTCTGAATATTACGGTGGTTTAAATTTAAGTAATATTTTAATTGTATTTTCAAAATTTTTTCAGTTTATATTTATGAATCATTTAAAGATTTATTTAATAATTATAGTTATGTGAGTAATTTTTTTATTGATTTTTATTTATTTAAGTAGCTTATTAGAGCATGATATTGAAGATATCAAGGAAATATTTTTTATTTTTAAATATTTATAGAAAATGATTTCTTCTTTACAGTGAAAGTGTAATATTTTATTAAACTATATAAATAGAAATATAAACAGAATTTCACTGCTTAAGAATTAAGTTAGAAGCTTATTCTTGAGTAACCTATTTCTTTAATCGGAGTGTGCACTCATTCTTATCATTAACAGTGATATACCTCTCTTTGGTTTCAATTAAAAATAAGGATGTGGGTCATCAAATTTTTAGGTCGAAACTAAATGTAATTTTTTACTTCTTATTTAAGATAAATTGAGAGATCAATACTTTTTAAGTGCAAGTTAAATGTTATAGTTAACTATTATCCTAATTTGATCAGTTTAGGGCTCCCTGGTTTCATTCATGGTAGATTCCTAAAAGTAAAATGAAAATGAAAAAGGTAAAAATTATGAATATGTATATAATATTAGAAATTTTTATTAAAATAATTATGGGGAATAATAAAGTAATTTCTACATCAAAAATTAAGAAAATTACCCCAATTAAGAAAAACTGTAGTGAAAATGGTAATCGGGCAGATGATTTAGGATCAAATCCGCACTCAAAAGGAGATCTTTTTTCTCGATCTGAGAATGTTTTTTTGGAAACTAAGTTTAAGATTAAAATTAATATTATAATAATAATAATAATAATAAGAGAAATAAATATTAATAGTTTCATTATTTATACTAAATTTATTAGATTTTTTGATTGGAAGTCAAATATAATTTTTATATTATATAAATATCTACCTCATCAGTAAATAGAAATATATAAAAATAATCAAACAACATCTACAAAATGTCAATATCATGCTGCTGCCTCAAAGCCGAAGTGATGAATAGAGGAGAAATGATTGTAATAATGACGGACTAAACATACTAATAAAAATGTTGATCCGATAATTACATGTATTCCGTGAAATCCTGTAGCTATAAAAAATGATGATCCATAAACAGCGTCTGAAATAGTAAAAGGCGCTTCTAAATACTCATATCCTTGTAGTATAGTGAAATAAATTCCTAAGATTACTGTAAATATAAGTCCCTGAAGGGCTTGATTAAAATTATTTTCTATTAATCTATGATGGGCTCAGGTTACTGTTAACCCTGATGTTAAAAGAATTAAAGTATTAAGAAGGGGAATTTCAATAGGATTAAATGGAATAATGCCTTTAGGCGGTCATATTATTCCAATTTCGACTGAAGGTGAGAGTGATCTATGGAAAAATCCTCAGAAGAATGAGATAAAAAAGAATACTTCTGATGTAATAAATAGAATTATACCTCATCGGAGTCCTATTGTTACATTAAAAGTATGTAAACCTTGAAATGTTCTTTCACGAACAATATCCCGTCATCATTGATATATAACTAATAATATAATTAATATTCCAAGAAATATTAAATCATTTTTGAAGAAATGGAATCATTTAATTAATCCTATTAGAAATGTTATTGCTCCTAAAGATCCTAAAATAGGTCATGGTCTTACATCTACTAAATGGTATGGATGATTTTTATGTACTGACATTAAATTACTTCTCTTGAGTATAAAGTTCTTAAAACAGAAAATACATATGATTGAATAATTGCAACCGCAGTTTCTAGAATAATTAAAAGGATTTGAGTTAAAATTAAAATGATAGTTATATAAAATGATAATATGGGCCCTGTGTTTCCTATTAAGGTTATTAGCAGGTGACCCGCGATTATATTTGCTGACAGACGAACAGCTAATGTTCCTGGTCGGATAATATTTCTAATTGTTTCAATGCAAACTATAAAAGGTATAAGAATGGGGGGTGTTCCTTGAGGTACTAGGTGAGCAAATATATTAATTGTGTTATTAAATCAACCGAAAATTATGAATCTAATTCAGAGGGGAAGAGCTAATCTTAAAGTTAAAATTATATGTCTTGTTCTTGTAAAAATATATGGGAATAATCCTAAGAAATTATTAAATAGAATTATTCTGAATAAAGATACAAAAATTAATGTATTTCCTTTAATGTTAGAGTTAACGAGGATTTTAAATTCTTTATGTAATGTTATTAAAATTTTTACTCATAAGATATTTAGACGAGAGGGGATTAGTCAATATAGACTAGGGATAAATATTAATCCTAAACATGTTCTTAATCAATTTAATGATAAATTAAAATTTGTAGAGGGATCAAAGGATGAAAAAAGATTTGCTATCACTTTCAATTTGTTTTAATAGTTAATTTTGATATTTTAGAAGTTTTAATGGGATATGTAAATGAGAAGTAATTTATAATATTGTATAAAATAAAAATTGATAAAAAGAAGAAAAATAAAGTTAATCATCTTAGAGGTGCTATTTGTGGAATAGAAAACTATTAAATTATTAATAATTTTAGGCTGACAAACTAATGTTATTTTTTAACTAAATTTTCTTTTCATTAGAAGTATGTGTTAATTTACTATTATACGGTTTAAGAGACCAGCGCTTACATTCAGCCATCTAATGAAGTATTTTTATAAATTCATTTAATAAAAAATTTTGTTGAAATTCTTTCTATTACAATAGGTATGAATCTATGATTTGCTCCACAGATTTCTGAGCACTGACCATAAAATAATCCTGATCGATTAGATGAGAATCTAATTTGGTTTAATCGTCCCGGAGTTGCGTCAATTTTTACTCCTAGAGTAGGGATAGTTCACGAGTGAATTACGTCAGCGGATGTAACTAACATTCGAATTTGTGATTCAAATGGGATTAGTATTCGGTTGTCTACATCCAGTAGGCGAAAATTGAAAAGTTTTATTTCATTAATAGGAATTATGTAAGAATCGAATTCAATGTTTTTGAAATCTGAATATTCATAGGATCAGTATCACTGATGTCCAATTGTTTTAATAGTAATAATAGGGTTATTAACTTCGTCTAAAATATAAATTAATCGAAGTGAAGGTAAAGCAATAAAAATTAAAGTGATAGCGGGTAAGATAGTTCAAATAATTTCAATTATTTGTCCTTCTAACAGAAACCGGTGAATAAATTTATTGAAAAATAAATTGAATATTAATTGTCCTACTAAAACAGTGATAATCACTAAAATTAGCAAAGTATGATCATGGAAGAAACTTAATTGTTCTATTAAAGGGGATCCTCTATCCTGAAGAAGAAGAGTTTTTCATGTTGCTATTTCTAAAAAAAGGAAAACTTTATATTTGGGGCTTAAATCCAACGCACTACTCTGCCATATTAGAAGTTTGAGGATAGAATAGGTTGTTCTGAATATCTATGTTCTGCAGGTGGTAGGGCCTGTAATCATTCAATTGAAGATGTTAGTTGTAAGGTTGATAATCTTTTTCGTTTAGATGCTAATATTTCTCATATAATAAAAATTAAAAATAATACTCTTACTAATGAAATTAATGATCCAATTGATGAAACAATATTTCATATTATATATGCATCAGGATAGTCTGAATAACGTCGTGGTATTCCTCTCAGTCCTAAGAAGTGTTGGGGAAAGAAGGTTAAATTTACACCGATGAATATTACGAAAAATTGAATTTTTAGGTATTTATTATGTAGAGTTAAGCCTGTAATTAAAGGGAATCATTGGATTAATCCTGCTATAATAGCAAATACTGCTCCTATGGATAAAACATAATGAAAATGAGCTACTACGTAATAGGTGTCGTGGAGAATAATATCAATTGAGGAGTTAGCAAGAACCACACCTGTTAATCCTCCGATTGTAAAGAGGAAAATAAACCCTATAGCTCATAATGATGCTGGTCTGTTTGAAATAATTGAGCCATGAAGAGTTGCTAGTCAACTAAAAATTTTAATTCCTGTTGGAACAGCAATAATTATTGTTGCTGATGTAAAATATGCTCGTGTATCAACATCTATTCCCACTGTAAATATGTGGTGGGCTCATACTACAAATCCCAGTAATCCAATTGCTATTATGGCATAAATTATACCTAATGTTCCAAAAGCTTCTTTTTTTCCTCTTTCTTGACTAATAATATGAGAAATTATTCCAAATCCGGGAAGAATTAAAATATAAACTTCTGGGTGTCCAAAAAATCAAAATAAGTGCTGGTAGAGAATGGGATCTCCTCCTCCCGCCGGGTCAAAAAATGATGTGTTTAGATTTCGGTCTGTTAAAAGTATAGTAATAGCTCCTGCAAGGACGGGCAAAGATAGAAGAAGGAGAATTGCAGTAATTTTAACCGCTCAGACAAATAAAGGGGTTCGATCGAGATATATACCTGCTGGGCGTATATTAATTACTGTAGTAATAAAGTTTACAGCTCCCAGAATAGAAGAGACACCTGCCAGGTGGAGTCTGAAAATTGCTAAATCAACTGAAGATCCTCTATGGGCGATATTAGCTGACAGGGGCGGGTAAACTGTTCATCCAGTTCCTACACCCTTTTCTACAATTCTTCTTATTAAAAGGAATATGAGTGAGGGGGGTAAGAGCCAAAATCTTATATTGTTTATTCGGGGGAAAGCTATATCTGGGGCTCCTAATATTAAGGGGACTAGTCAATTTCCAAATCCTCCAATTATAATAGGTATAACTATGAAGAAAATTATAATGAATGCATGGGCAGTTACAATTACATTATAAATTTGATCATCTCCAATTAAGGATCTCGGGGTACCTAATTCTGTTCGGATTAATAATCTCAGAGAAGTTCCTACTATCCCGGCTCAAGCCCCTAAAATAAAATATAAAGTACCAATATCTTTATGATTAGTGGAAAATAATCACTTGTTCGGTAAAATGGCTGAGATTAAGCAATAAATTGTAAATTTATTTACGGAAAATTATTTTCCTTTTATCAAACTTTATATTCAACTATGATTTTAAATTGCAAATTTAAAGGTAAATTATATAATTTTAAAGTTTGCAATTATTTTACTAAGGCTTAGAGAAAGTCTCTGTTTTCAACTTTGAAGGTTGTTAGTTTATTTTGTAACTTAAATCCTTAGTAAAAGTTAAATATTAGGGTGCAAGTTAATAATCCCATTAAGTTAATAAAGTTAAAAAAATAGATAAAAAAATTTTTGCTTATAAATTTAAATGAATTTTCTGATGAATTTAGAATTAAGGTTGAAAATATAATTCGTAGGTAGAAGTATAGAGAAACTAGAGTGAATACAATTAGAAAAAATCTGATAAAGAATAATTTGTTATAAATTAAGTTATTAATTGTTAATCATTTGGGCATAAATCCCAGAAAGGGGGGGATTCCTGCGATTGATAAAAAGTTCAGTATAAAAAGAAATTTAATTAATTTGTTATTGTTTAATGAATTAAATAATTGCTTTATGTAAAAAATATTAAGTTTTATAAAAATAATAATTAGGTTTAAGTTGATAAGAGAATATGAAATGAAATAAATTAATCAAATGGACTGGTTGTAGAGCATTGAGGAAATTATTCATCCAATATGGCTAATTGATGAGAATGTGAAGATTTTTCGTAATCTAATTTGGTTTAAGCCTATAATTCTACCAATTATTGCAGAAATTAGAATGATTGATGTGAAAAATTTGATTAAGTTAATATTGTATATTAGAATGATTATAGGGGCAATTTTTTGTCAAGTTAAGATGATAAAACAGTTTAATCAATTAATTCCTTCTATAACTTCAGGGAATCAGAAGTGGAACGGCGCTGCTCCTATTTTAGTTAATAATGATGAATTTAATATAATCATAAGAGTATTTAAGTTGAAAATTGAGTTTTCAAATTTATTTATAATTAGAATAATGGAAAATAATAAAATAGTCGATGCTAGAGTTTGTGTAATGAAGTATTTTATTGCAGCTTCTGAGGGGTAAATATTTTGGGGGTTGTTTAATAAGGGGATAATTGAAAGTAAATTAATTTCTAATCCTATTCATATTCTAAATCAAGAATATGATGAAATAGTAATTAAGGTTCCTAGAATTAATCTATTCAAAAATATAATTTTATAAAATTTAATAATTAAAAAGAAAAGGATTAATACCTTTATAGTTGGGGTATGAACCCAAAAGCTTAATTAGCTTATCTTTTTATATTTTAGTATAAGATGTATTAAAGTTTTTGATACTTTAGGTAATAGTTTAATTCTATTAAATATAATGAAAGTATGGTTCATACATAATTTATTCTATCAAAATAACCCTTTTCTTCAGGCACTTCATT